TAAGCATAACAAAGATTTTTTTCTTGGAGATAATTGTATTTTGATTGAATTATTGATATCTTATTGATATAAGGCAAAAAATAATGAAGAAAGTAAAGTAGACCAAAAAATCCTTTCAACCCACTCACCCAATCAAAAGCCTTCAATTCTAAAAAGAGAATATAAGAAATCATACGTTTATACAATACAATATCTTAATTAAATTATATGTAATGATCAATCAAGTCCAGTTTAATTCTATATTATATCTACACCTAGCAAAATCCTATCAACAATATAGTGCATAGATATGTATTTGCATTGGAATTGACGAATAACCAACACTCATATTAGTGTTTATTAGTGCAGAATTAAAATTTAAATGGGGCGTGGCCAAGTGGTAAGGCAACGGGTTTTGGTCCCGCTATTCGGAGGTTCGAATCCTTCCGTCCCAGAGCACCCATTATATCCGGAAAACTCTTGCTTTTTTGAACAAGACTCTATTTAAGATCTTTAATTTGAATTTAAGAGTGGAGTAGTGGCTAGAATATGATTCTTGTTTATTATTTTGACTTAGTCTTCTCTGATTCAGAGAAGACTATTTTTTCTCAAACTGAATTGCGTTCGAATGAGACAGAGATGTAACTTAATCTACTTAATCTAGTTGTTTTGTTATCTAGGTCAGATGGGAACATAGACCCCACACCACACTAGTTTGAATAAACTAGTTTTAATAAAAAAAGTTGGACAGACTCTCATTGTATGCCTATGCCCATCCCTCTGCTATTCCTATTGAAGTTAATTTAGGTACCATATCCTATATATTTTCGTTTTAATATTTAATTTAAATACATATATATGTATCCATCTGAATCGCATTAACAAAAACAAACGATCAAGTAAATTACATATGTAACAGATCTGTTTTCTTTGCACCGAGTTTTTTGGCATTTTTTGTTTGGGTCTAAGAGTTCTATAAATTGTTGTAAAATTTGAGGCGAGGGATTATTCATACATTCTATTAAATTTTTTAATTTGATTTTTGGGGGGGGTCTAGAAAGGTTACAGAAAACTTATGGAACCTCAAGTTAAATACAATGCATGGTATGTATTGTTTTGTTAGCATTCTATTTGCGTAACAACGGCCTTTGTTTGTATTTTGCGAAAAAAAAAAAACTTATGATCACTTAAATTGGAATCGTCAATTATAGAATATCCGGGATTAAATTACTTGCAGTGACAGTTCTTCCATTTATTTGATAACTATGGGATTAAAAAATTAGTGCTGAGACGTTTTCAGAAACTAACTACCCATTCATATCTATTTCTATTATAGATATAGAAGGACAAAAGTATAGATTTATTATTATTTAGCGATCGAACTAATGACTATTCACGATTCCATAATTGAATCAATTAAATACTAGTTCCAAACTAGAGGAATGTTATGGTAAAACTTCGTTTGAAACGATGTGGTAGAAAGCAACGTGCGACTTGAAGGACATGATCAGCTGTGGATGTAATAATCCACCATTTTATTATGAATAAAAGTGCTCTTGACTCGACATCCTTTGTTCTGCTCGACTAGAACCCATCAGTTTTTTCTTGGGTTGTAATGGGTAATTATAGTTACATGGTGGAGCTCGAGTAGAAAGTATTGATTCATTTCTCAAGGGTAAGGGTCTAGGGTTAGTGTCAATTAATAAGTTTGAACACCTTCGTAAATATAGCTTCTATATAGAAATTGAAAGGATTCAATTTGAGAAAGTTTCAAATCTAAATCTAAAATAAAAGTCAGATTTGTTGGACTTGGTAAAACTTTTTCAATCAAAAGTGGAACACGCGTGAATCAACCGTTCTGATGATTCTTTGATAGAAAGAAATCACAAAAAAGGTATGTTGCTGCCATTTTGAAAGGATTAAGGATCACCGAAGTAATGTCTAAACCCAATGATTCAAACAAAAGATAAAGGATCCTGGAACAAGGAAACACCATTTTTCATTGTCTCAACAACTAAATCTGAAGAATAAAACAGATTCTAAACGAGACAAGAAGGGGGCTAGAGACCACTCAAAAAATGAAATAGCTTCGGGATTGTGAGCTATTTGATAGTTATCCCACTTGAGTTATGAGTACAATTTTTTGTTTTACATTTCTAAACGAAAAAAATTAAAATCTTTAATCATAGTCTAATTGATTTGATGATTTTATGGATCTATTTACCATTATAATTTTATACATAGACATAACCTCGAATTTTTTTCTCGAGCCGTACGAGGAGAAAACTTCTTATACGTTTCTAGGGGGGGGTATTTTCATCTATCCCAATGAGCCGTCTATCGAATCGTTGCAATTGATGTTCGATCCCGAAGAGAGGGGAGAGATCTCCGGAAAGTTGGTTTTTATGATCCGATAAAGAATCAAACTTATTCAAATGTTCCTGCTATTCTATATTTCCTTGAAAAAGGCGCTCAACCTACAGGAACTGTTCATGATATTTCAAAGAAGGCAGAGGTTTTTACGGAACTTCCTTTTAATAAAACAAAATGAAAATAATGAAATACAAAGAGTATAAGCTTTTCTCTACTTCTCTACTATGCTCCGCCTTTGCGTATTGTTCCCATAGAATCCCCTGTTCTAGTGGTATTGGTATATAACGACAAAAAGAGAAGGTCGATATTCCCAAAAGCGAGGGACTAGATGAAGAAATTGGATCTCGAAATATAAAATTATGAAATTATCTGCAATCGACTGGTTTTCGTTGGAACTCTACTAACAAATAATAATAACCACGGAATCAAACTTGCTTATTCGCTCAACTTATATTGATTGAATAACTCGGATTTTTTTTACTACTTTTTTATTCCTTGATCTACTATCTACACCTTTTTGCATCTATGTAGTGCCAATCCAACACCAGTCCTTAGAGTTAATATTTAATTTATTTTATTTCCGTTTTCACCACTGTATTCTTTTCGTAACATTTATATTGACAACAGTGTATCAAACAAATATAATTTGATCGTGTATAAGTATAAATCTTTTCGTGCCATAGGTTCGGTTTTTTATTTTACTTCATTCAATTGATGGGTTCGTTGAATTCACTGTGATACAATAATTTTTTATTGGAGTGAAAAAAAAAAAGAAAGGGAGGTTGATCCATTTGTACATTTATATCTATTCTAAATTCTAATTATATTTAAATTTAGTATATTTGCATCTGATCTCTTCATTTTTATGTTCAGTTCAGAAGCGATTAAAAATTGAGATTTCGTTTTTTTATTCTTAGTTTAAAATGGTTTGGTTGTGGCATGGCACTCAAATTTAGTTCTATTTTTTTACTGTATTGACATTTACACATCCTAATTGTTTTTAGGTTTTTGGGTTGCTAACTCAACGGTAGAGTACTCGGCTTTTAAGTGCGGCTAGTATCGTTTACACATTTGGATGAAGCAAGGGATTCGTCCATACCATCGGTAGAGTTTGTAAGACCACGACTGATCCTGAAAGGGAATGAATGGAAAAAATAGCATGTCGTAGCAATAGATAATTCTGAGAATATTGCATTCTTACCGGCTCGGTACAAAGACTTGTTTGAAGGCTTGGATCGGGGCGGAACAAAATGAATTAAAAGTTGGGTCGAGTGAATAAATGGATAGAGCCCTATGGCTCTAATTATAGGGAAACAAAAAAGCAACCGGCTTCTGTTCTTAACTTTGAATGATTACCCGATCTAATTAGATAGACGTTAAAAATGGATTAGTGCCTGATGCGGGAACGGCTTCTCCTATGAGTGGATTATCCTTTTTTTTAATGAATCCTAACTATGTCGCTATTCTCCATTATGCATTTTATGCATTGGAGAGGAATGTGTAGAAGAAGCAGTATATTGATAAAGATAATTCTTTCCAAAATCAAAAGAGCGATTGGGTTTAAAAAATAAAAGATTTCTAACCATCTTGTTATCCTATAACGAACATAAACCTATTAGATGAAAAAAAAGAGGATAGAGAGTCCGTTGATGAGCTTACCTGTCTCCGAGGTATATATTATTTTATTATTATACTACCTTGTTTTGACCGTATCGCACTATGTATCATTTGATAATCCAAGAAGTATCTTATGCCTATCTTTGGTTCAAATCGAATTTCAAATGGGGGAATTTCAACGATATTTTGAACTCGATAAATTTTTGAAACAGGACTTCCTATATCCGCTTATCTTTCAAGAGTATATTTATGCACTGGCTCATGATCATGTTTTAAATAGATTCATTTTGGTGGATAATTTTGGTTATGATAATAAATCCAGTTCACTAATGGTGAAACGTTTAATTACTCGAATGTCTCAACAGAATCCTTTGCTTATTTCTGCTAATGATTCAAACCAAAACCAATTGTTGGGGCATAACAAAAATTTATATTCGCAAATGATATCAGAGGGATTTACAGTTATTGGGGAAATTCCCTTTTCCCTAAGATTAGTATCTTCCTTAGAAAGGAAAGAAGAAATAGGCAAATCTCAAAATTTACGATCAATTCATTCACTATTTCCGTTTTTAGAAGACAATTTTGTACATTTAAATTATGTGTCAGATATACTAATACCCTACCCCATCCATCTAGAAATCGTTGTTCAAACTCTTCGCTCCTGGTTGAAAGACGCCTCTTTTTTCCATTTATTACGCTTCCTTCTCTATGAGTATCAGAATTGGAATAGTCTTATTACTCCAACTCCAAAGAAATCAAGTTCTATTGTTTCAAAAAAGAATCAAAGATTATTTTTGTTTCTATATAATTCTTATGTATGTGAATACGAATCCATCTTTATTTTTCTTTGTAACCAATTTTATCATTTACGATCAACATCTTCTGAAACTCTTTTTGAACGCATTTTTTTCTATGGAAAAATAAAAGCTCTTGTAGAAGTCGGTTCTAATGATTTTCCGCCCGTCCGATGGTTGTTCAAAGATCCTTTCATACATTATGTTAGGTATCAAGGAAAATCAATTCTGGCATCA